ACTGGAAAAGTGGAAACAAGACCAGATATAATTTGATCATTATGAGCCAGTCCAAAATCGTTGTAGATCGAACCAATCATGAGTTCCCAACCGTGGGTCGAGTGAAATCCGATCCATAAATCAGTAACTAAAAGAATAGAAAAAGCTTTTATTGTGTCACTTAAGTTATAGAGGAATTCCTGAACCCAAGAATTAAGAATTACAAGTTCTTCATTACCCAGAATAAAATACCCACTTAGAATAGCGAAACAGATTATATTTGTCGAGAAATCCAAAATTATATGGAGATGATATTCATTGTGTGTTTTGACCAATTCTATCGTTTCCTTGTGTATTCCTATTGGAAGCTTTTGTATATGTGTCTCCGGGTATTCCTTTATCATTTCATTCAACAAGAGGAGTTCCTCTAATTCGAGGAATTTTTCTAGGACATTTTTCTCTTGAATATCATTCAAAAAAGTTTCGGATTGCCTAGTATTCCACCAATGAGTAACCCAAGGTTCCAGACTTTTATTAAATGATAGAGAGACCCACCAGGGCAAAAATATTATAGATACAAGATATGGGAGGGAAGTCAATGCTTTCTTTTTTTTCATTTTTGATCTGTGAATTGTTAATGAACTGCTTCATTCGTCAACTCTATCTGATATTTTTCTAAAGTACGAGCATTAAGTTATATAATAAGGTATCGAACCTATGGATCTATTTCCATTTTTGTGTAATGATTTAGTCTTTGGGTCTAGAAGGAATATAGAAATAGAATACGGATCTTTTTCGGATATCTCAATTGGGGAAATTAGAACGAATTTCATCTTCCTTCATTTCAAAATACTTCAATTGGTACTCGCAAGAAATAGGCTAATTCTGCAGCTTTTTGTTCAATTTCTCGTGGAGTCAAATTCTCATCAGTACGAGTCAAGGGAATTGTTCCTTGACCTCTGATTTCCATATAAAGAACACGACGAGGAAAAATACCTTCTTTAACCTCCATTCTGATTGATTGAATATCTTTCAGATAGAAGCGAAAGAAGATTCGACGATTTATTCCAGGGAATCCCCAACGAAAAATACACATTATTCCTTCTTTTCTATCGAATCGGTCATAACCACTGCCCACATTCCATGAAATTGTACACCACAAATAGGAACTAATGAATAGACCCGCGATCCCATAAAAAGACATCACGATCCCTTGTGGAAAAAAAATGATTTGCTGAGATGGAAATCCTGATATCAGATTCCGACCAAGATAACTGGAAGTTCCAACCACTAAAAATCCTAGTGAACCTAAAAGAAGGATACAGGCCCAGAAAAAATTACTTGTTTTTCGAGACCCTGTTATTAGTTCTATCCATATATGTTCTGATCGCCAGTTCATAATTAGATCTAGTTGCATTCGATTGGAATTGAGAGAATAACCAAAATCAATTTTACTTTTCTTGATGCCGAAGTCACTTTCATCAACTAGTACTATTCTGATATGAACCGTTAGAAATAATTGGTTAGATACATTGACTTTCTATTATAAATTAGAAAAATCAATATTCGCCGATCATTTTTAACTAGCTATACTCACCCGCATATACATGCATTTATGCAGATATAATGTATCCACATGCATAACAGTTTTTTCATTTGTGTTCGGAACGAGTCACATATCTTACCATATTACACTAAATAAATACCTTATTTTATTATTAATTTATTTTATTATTATGTTATGATCCAGTGTTGAAAAAAATTGATGCAATTTTGTCCCGTCGAATCTAGACAATCTTATTTTTTTGGACATGAAGAAATAAAGAAGCCATTGCAATTGCCGGAAATACTAGGCCCACTAAAGGAACAAAAATAGAGGGTAAGTTAAGATCTGTCATGGAATGGGTACCTCGATTTAATATTTTATTTTTTACGATACGATATCTTTTGATAAGTGTTAATGATATAGTAATGTATATAACATAGTAAAATAAAAATAGTCATTATTATAATTGTTAATATAGCAAGAATATATCCCATTAAGCAGCTCATGAAGACGTGCATAAGTGAAAAAAATGCCATGCCTGTCTTATATCTTATAACAGAATTTAACCAATTTTCGGATCATTTTTTGATCTCCTATATTTATATTATTATACTCTACTAAAGGGGGGAGTTCTTGGTAGATATAGAAATCCACTTCTATTCTATATTCTCTTTCGATTTTTTTTTTTATTCAAGGGAAAGAAACCGTGGAGCTGAAATAACTCACTCAGAACACCTTTTAAAGGATTACGTGGTACGATTAGGTCGAATAAGCCCTTATGGAATGAATACTCAGCCGCTTGTGAACCGTCGGGTACTATTTTATTCAATGTTTGTTCAATTACTCTTTTACCCGCAAATGCAATGTAGGCATTGGGTTCAGCAATAATAACATCTCCCAACATACCAAAACTAGCAGTTACTCCACCGGTTGTAGGAGATGTCAGGATTGATACGTAGAATAACTTTTTATTTG